CCACCAAGAACGTTTTATGAAACTCTTTGACCCCCGAATTTGGAGTATCCTACTTTCACGCGATTCACAGGGTTCAACAAACAATCGATATTTCACGATCAAAGGTGTAGTAGTACTGCTTGCAGTAGCGGTCCTTATATATCGTAATCGTATTAACAATCGAAATAGGGTCGAAAGAAAAAATCTCTATTTGATGGGGCTTCTTCCTATACCTATGAATTCCATTGGACCCAGAAATGATACATTGGAAGAATCTTTTGGGTCTTCCAATATCAATAGGTTGATTGTTTCGCTCCTGTATCTTCCAAAAGGGAAAAAGATCTCTGAGAGTTGTTTCATGGATCCGAAAGAGAGTACTTGGGTTCTCCCAATAACTAAAAAGTGTATCATGCCTGAATCTAACTGGGGTTCGCGGTGGTGGAGGAACCGGATCGGAAAAAAGAGGGATTATAGTTGTAAGATATCTAATGAAACCGTAGCTGGAATTGAGATCTCATTCAAAGAGAAAGATATCAAATATCTGGAGTCTCCTTTTGTATCCTATACGGATGATCCGATCCGCAAGGACCGTGATTGGGAATTGTTTGATCGTCTTTCTCCGAGGAAGAAGCGAAACATAATTAACTTGAATTCGGGACAGCTATTCGAAATCTTAGTGAAACACTGGATTTGTTATCTCATGTCTGCTTTTCGTGAAAAAAGACCGATTGAAGTGGAGGGCTTCTTCAAACAACAAGGAGCTGGGTCAACTATTCAATCAAATGATATTGAGCATGTTTCCCATCTCCTCTCGAGAAACAAGTGGGGTATTTCTTTGCAAAATTGTGCTCAATTTCATATGTGGCAATTCCGCCAAGATCTCTTCGTTAGTTGGGGGAAGAATCCGCACGAATCGGATTTTTTGAGGAATGTATCGTCAAATATGCAATATGATGATTCCACAAGATCTATTTTCGTTCAAGTAACGGATTCTAGCCAATTGAAAGGATCTTCTGATCAATCCAGAGATCATTTTGATTCCATTAGTAATGAGGATTCGGAATATCACACATTGATCAATCAAAGAGAGATTCAACAACTAAAAGAAAGATCGATTCTTTTGGATCCTTCCTTTCTTCAAACGGAACGAACAGAGATAGAATCAGACCGATTCCCGAAATGCCTTTCTGAGGATTCCTCATTGTCCCGGCTATTCACGGAACGTGAGAAGCAGATGAATAATCATCTGCTTCCGGAAGAAATCGAAGAATTTATTGGGAATCCTACAAGATCAATTCGTTCTTTTTTCTCTGACAGGTGGTCAGAACTTCATCTGGGTTCGAATCCTACGGAGGGGTCCACTAGAGATCAGAAATTGTTGAAGAAACAACAAGATTTTTCTTTTGTCCCTTCCAGGAGATCGGAAAATAAAGAAATGGTTGATATATTCAAGATAATTACGTATTTACAAAATACCGCATCAATTCATCCTATTTTATCAGATCCGGGATGTGATATGGTTCCGAAGGATGAACCGGACAGTTCCAATAAGATTTCATTCTTGAACCAAAATTCATTTTTTTATTTATTTCATCTATTCCATGACCGGAACAGGGGAGGATACACGTTGCACCACGATTTTAAATCAGAAGAGAGATTTCAAGAAATGGCAGATCTATTAACTCTATCAATAACCGAGCCGGATCTGGTGTATCATAAGGGATTTGCCTTTTCTATTGATTCCTACAGATTGGATCCAAAAAAATTCTTGAATGAGGTATTCAACTCTAGGGATGAATCGAAAAAGAAATCTTTATTGGTTCTACCTCCTATTTTTTATGAAGAGAATGAATCTTTTTATCGAAGGATCAGAAAAAAATGGGTCCGGATCTCCTGCGGGAATGCTTTGGAAGATCCAAAACCAAAAATAGTGGTATTTGCTAGCAACAACATAATGAAGGCAGTCAATCAATATAGATTGATCCAAAATCTGATTCAAATCCAATATAGCACCCATGGGTACATAAGAAATGTATCGAATCAATTCTTTTTAATGAATAGATCCGATCGCAACTTCGAATATGGAATTCAAAGGGATCAAATAGGAAATGATACTCTGAATCATAGAACTATAATGAAATATACGATCAACCAACATTTCTCGAATTTGAAAAAGAGTCAGAAGAAATGGTTCGATCCTCTTATTTCTCGAACCGAGAGATCCATGAATCGGGATCCTGATGCATATAGATACAAATGGTCCAATGGGAGCAAGAATTTCCAGGAAGATTTGGAACATTTCGTTGCTGAGCGGAAGAGCCGTTTTCAAGTAGTGTTCGATCGATTACGTATTAATCAATATTCGATTGATTGGTCCGAGGTTATCGACAAACAAGATTTTTCTAAGTCACTTCGTTTCTTTTTGTCCAAGTCGCTTCTCTTTTTGTCTAAGTCACTTCCTTTTTTCTTTGTAAGTCTCGGGAATATCCCCATTCATAGGTCCGAGATCCGCATCTATGAA